CTATTATCATTTTAACGATCAACTTCTCCCATAATGATATCTATGCTACCTAGTATTGTCATAATATCAGCCAATTTCATTCTTTTAACTAATTGAGGAAGGATTTGCAAATTGATAAAACCCGGTGGTCGGATTTTCCATCTCCAAGGAAAAACACCCTTATCTCCTATCAGAAAAATTCCTAATTCTCCTTTTGGGGCTTCGACTCTCACATAAAGTTCTTGTTTTGACAATTCAAAAGTAGGAGAAGGTTTTTTACTGATAAATCGATAGTCAAAATCATTCCATTCGGGATCCCATACTTTATCAAAGCGCCGGATTTCTAAATTCTCATAGGGCCCCCCCGGAATTCCTTCTAAAGCCTGTTGAATAATTTTTATTGATTCTGTCATTTCACCGATTCGTACTAAATAACGAGCTAATGAATCCCCTTCCTTTTGCCATTGAACTCCCCAATCAAATTCATCGTAAGACTCATAATGATCAACCTTTCGAAGATCCCATTGTATTCCGGAAGCTCGTAGCATTGGTCCCGATAAACCCCAATTAATTGCCTCCTCTCCGCCAATAATGCCTACTCCCTCAACTCGCTCTAAAAAAATAGGATTCCGTGTAATAAGCCTTTGATATTCAGTAACTCTTGTTAAAAAATAATCACAAAAATCCAAACATTTATCTACCCAGCCATAAGGTAAATCAGCAGCGACTCCTCCAATACGAAAATAATTATGCATCATTCGCATACCGGTAGCAGCTTCGAATAGGTCATATATCAATTCTCTTTCTCGAAAAATATAGAAGAAAGGGGTCTGTGCGCCAATATCTGCCATAAAAGGGCCAAGCCATAACAAATGCGAAGCTATACGACTTAACTCTAACATAATGACTCTGATATAGCTGGCCCTTTTAGGCACTTGAATATTGCCTAACTGCTCTGGTGCATTTACAGTTATTGCTTCAGTGAACATAGTAGCTAAATAATCCCAACGTGTTACATAAGGTAAATATTGTATAATTGTTCGGTTTTCCGCAATTTTTTCCATTCCTCTATGTAAATAACCCAATATCGGTTCACAGTCAATAACATCTTCACCATCTAGAGTAACAATGAGTCGAAGAACACCGTGCATTGATGGGTGCTGAGGGCCCATATTGACTATCATAAGGTCATTTCGTGTAGCTGGTGCAGTCATAGGTTTTTTCCCGATTCATTCTTCCATGAATTGCTGAAAGTGAAAAGAGGTTCATCAAAATTTAAGCGAAAATTCAAAACGACTCTTAAAATTAATGATTTTTTGTTTCTCGAATCTCCAACTGTCCGATTAATTCTTTATAACGTACTCTATTTTTTTTTGACAAATAGGCGAGCAGCCGTTGACGTTTTCCTAGAATTTTACGCAGACCTCTCTGAGATAAATAGTCTTTTTTGTGCAATTCCAAATGTGAAGTAAGTCTCCGTATCCTATTGGTGAAACTCACTACTTGAAATTCAACAGACCCCTTGTTGTCTTCGTTTTCCTCTTTCAAAATAATTGCACTGAATGGATTTTTTATCATAAAAAAAGCTCCTTCTACCCTTTAATTTACATATAAAATATTTTATTTGATCAGTAATAATAATATTAGTCATTTTAATGTAGTAATTAGTATACACAAGAATTTTAATTTTAGTTGGACAGGGATAAAAAAGTAGATGGTACGTTTTTACACTTACAACGTCAAATAATTTAGACCGAAAATTCGGAATATTCCATATATTCGTTTATTTTATAGATTTTATCCAAACAAATTGATACGTCATTGACTTAGTATTAAATAAAAAATATCTAATATTAGACTAGGACGTAAGACAGGGCATATGTGCATCTGTTTGCTTTTCTATATGGTACAGAATATATAGGAAAAATGTACCATCAACCAATTTTTAATTGTGGATATATTCTTAACAAACTAAAACGGCTTCCATTATTGGTATTAAACCAATATCTATTCATACAAGCTAAGTCTTCTAATCGATAATTAGGCCAAAGAAATAACTTTAATTTAATTAAGTCATTTTTATCTCTATCAAGATGCTTTTTTTGATCCAAAAAAGGATTCCTGTTTTTTATGTTCTTTTTGTTACAAAATACTCGATTTTTATCCACACTATTTATATTCTTTGAGTTGAAAGAAATTATAATTCTCAATTCTCTACGACGTCTAGATGATAAAATCTTTTCAGGAACGATAAAATCATAATGTTTTTTGTCTCTCTTTCGAATTATTATTTGATATCTTGGGATAGATTCATCCAATTTATTTTTATTGATATATCTTTGTTCTCGATATCTTTGAGGAGTTTGGTACTTACTTTTATGAACCAACGATATACCTACGGTTTGATATATAATAAAGTATCCGTCGTTTTTTACAGACAAACGAATGGGATCGATAAAAAATATCCCCTTTTTATTCAATTCTATAGGAGTCAATTTTTTTCGAATCACCATTATATCCAGATTTATTTCTTTCCTTTGAATAGACGATATAGTAGTATCTCTTGGATTTATCAGTCCAAGCAAGTAACAATATATCTTGATATTATTGATCATTCTTTCAGTTAAATTCGGAATTAAACCATCGTCTATTATCCATTGAAAAAGCAAATAGTGTTTCCGTAAGAAAATTATTTCTGGTCTCATCTTATTTCGGATCTTATATTGTTTTTTCATTTTATCTTGGTTTTGTGAATATGATCCAAGGCCTCTTCGGCCCGCGGGTTCTTTTTCTTCTTGATTTCGATTCATTAATTCAGAATTTCTTTTTTCATTCGATGGTCTAAAAAAATGGAATTTTTTCTTTTCATTGATGTTTTTCTTTTTATTTAAATTTAAAAGAAGTAATTTGCTTGGTATAATCCATGGTTTTTTTTTGTATACATTATAAAGTGGCACAAATTCTGGGAAGAACGGAAGTTTCAGATTTGTCGATATTGGGTTTAGGATTTCTTCATTCAGTTCCATCCAATCAAAAAAGAGTTTCTTGTCATTGATTGGATTTATTTCTAAATCTTGATGAATCATCAGATAAAAAATATCGTTTTTATCCATTTTCTCAATTTTTTTGTAATTCTTACTTCCAAGCTTAGTATTTATATTACTGCTATAATCCATTTTGGTCCAGGCCTCAATATCTATTTTTTGTCTTAGAAAAAAATTGAGAATTGTCCAATCAAAATATTTTCTATCTGGATTTTTTTGCATATACAAAATATCGCCCTTTTCTAGATAATGATTGATAGGAATTTCCTCCAGGCTTTCAAATAAATTTTGTTTATAATTGTTGTAATTAAAAGTAATTTTTTGGTTGTTATTTAATTCTGATGGTGATCCATAAATAATATATGAGGACTTCTTAATTTCATAATTAATAGATTTATATGATAAAAGATTATATATATAGTATTTTGGAAAATTATCTTTTTGGTTTGGTAATGGATATACTTTAAAATCCTTTTGTTTTTTGTGATAAAGTAATCGATCTTTTTCATACGAATTCCATTTTGTTAAATCTTTATTTTGGGTAATACCACCTTCGTTTATTGTAGTTCGCCATTTTTGTGGTATTAATTCAAACCATCTAATCTGAGATAAATTGTATTGATAATGACCTCTTAACCAGTTTTTCCATTGATTCGTTTCAGAACTTGAAAGTTTTGTATGTCTTAATTCGGAATGAAATATTCCTTGTGTTACAAAATAATTTTTTATTGCAGTCTTAAGAAAAACGGGAGTTCCATGATACTCAAAAATAGATCTTAACTTATACAAATTAATAACGTGGGTTTGTGATAATTTGTAAAATACATATGCTTGTGATAAAGAGGATAAGTCAAAAAAAAGATGTGAATTCCTCTTATTATTCTTAATATTGTAAAGTTCACTTTTTAGAGTCGAAATAAAGTTAATTTCTTTTTTGTTTTTTATTTCTTGGTTTGTTTTATTATTGTAAATGTATTTATCAAAACAAAAATTTCTTGATTCAAGAACTAGTTGTGTAGGAATTCTAGCAATATGAATGATACATAGAAAGATATCGATGTATATTCTTTTAATGAAAATTTTTATAAACAAATCTAATTTATAGATTAATCGATTTTTCTTGGTGTTGCTGTTTTTTTCTTTTGTAAGACTCTTTGTTTTCTTTCTGATTGTGCTTGTTCTATCAGCCAGATTTTTAATTTTTTTTTCTCTCAGTGAATAATTTGTATTATCTGTAGATTTAATTTTTCTAAACGAGTCGTGAATTATCTGATTCCTAATTATATAATATTTTTTTTGGTTAGTTTCGCCGGATTCATACACCTTTCTCAATATAAATAATCGAGTTGGATGTACTTTTAAGAGTTCTTTTTTTATTTTTTTTATAAACAGAAATAAAACGTTTTTGATAACCACCCTTTTTGGTTCTTTTGAATCTTGTAGAAAATTTTTTGTTCTTTCTTTTAAAACGCTTAGAACCCGAAAATGATTATTTTTCGTTTTTCGAATTTTTTTTTTAAGTTCTTTAAAAATAGGTTTAAAAAAGGAAGTTTTGGGGGGGACAGAACCAAAAGGAAGGGTAGTTTGCGTTCCCCAAGCCGTTAAAAAAGAAAACTTTTGTTGTTCTTTCTTTAGATCTTTATAAGAAGAAAAATAGGGCCTCAATTTGGATCTGTGCCAAGGTTTCAAATAAAAAGGAAATACTATTTTTATCTGAATACCATCTTTAAACCAATTTCTGGGAAGTTCGAGTTCTGATACTTGAACACCATTATAGGTACATATAATATGCTTTTCTCTATTCCACTCATCGAAGTCCTCAGCCCACTCGGGGGGTTGAGATAATAAAATACGCCCAATATTTTTAACTATTATCAATGAAGGTAATAAAATATATTTTCTAAAAATAGATTGAATTATTAAAATTAAACTTCTTGTTGCTTGTGGATATGGAACAAAATCCCAGGCTTCCGCGAT